TCTTGATAATGGGATACGCGGGCAACCAACGAAGGATGGTCATAATAAAGTTTACAAGTCATTTTCAGATGTAATTGAAGGCAAAGAGGGAAGATTTCGCGAGACTCTGCTTGGTAAACGGGTGGATTATTCGGGACGTTCCGTCATTGTCGTGGGTCCTTCGCTTTCATTACATCAATGTGGATTACCTCGAGAAATAGCAATAGAGCTTTTCCAAACATTTGTAATTCGTGGTCTGATCAGACAACATATTGCTTCCAACATAGGGATTGCTAAAAGAAAAATTCGAGAAAAAGAACCCATTGTATGGGAAATACTTCAAAAAGTTATGCAGGGGCATCCTGTATTGTTGAATAGAGCACCCACCCTGCATAGATTGGGCATACAGGCGTTCCAGCCCATTTTAGTGGGGGGACGCGCTATTTGTTTACACCCATTAGTTTGTAAGGGCTTCAATGCAGACTTTGATGGGGACCAAATGGCTGTTCATGTACCTTTATCTTTTGAAGCTCAAGCGGAGGCCCGTTTACTTATGTTTTCTCATATGAATCTCTTGTCTCCAGCTATCGGGGATCCAATTTCTGTACCAACTCAAGATATGCTTATCGGACTCTATGTATTAACGATGGGGAATCGGCGGGGTATTTGCAAAAATAGGTATAATCCATATAATTGCGGAAACTACAAAAATAAAACAGTTGACAATCAAAACTATAAGTATACGAAAGAGAAAGAACCATATTTTTGTAGTTCCTATGATGCACTTGGAGCTTATCGGCAGAAACGAATCAATTTAGATAGTCCTTTTTGGCTCCGGTGGCAGCTAGATCAACGTGTCATTGGCTCAAGAGAAGTTCCCATCGAAGTTCAATATGAATCTTTTGGTACTTATCATGAGATCTATGGGCACTATCTAATAGTAGGAAGTGTGAAAAAAGAAATCCGTTGTATATACATTCGAACCACAGTTGGTCATGTTTCTTTTTATCGAGAAATAGAAGAAGCCGTACAGGGGTTTTGCCGGGCCTACTCATATGCTATCTAAACTAAGAAATTCAATTAGACGATACCCGTGCCCTTTTGAAGTCGGGTCTATCACATTTCACTGGTATTATCAGAATTTATGAATTTCTATGTGAATCAAGATTGAGGAAAGGAAGTTTTCGAATCACTGACTCAGGTCCATTGTCGAATCCTACTCATCGGAATACGGGGGTACTTATGGCAGAACGGGCCGATCTGGTCTTTCACAATAAAGTGATAGATGGAACTGCTATGAAACGACTTATTAGCAGATTAATAGATCATTTCGGAATGGCATATACATCACATATCCTGGATCAAGTGAAGACTTTGGGTTTCCAGCAAGCCACTGCTACGTCTATTTCATTAGGGATTGATGATCTTTTAACAATACCTTCTAAGGGATGGTTAGTCCAAGATGCTGAACAACAAAGTTGTATTTTGGAGAAACACCACCATTATGGGAATGTACACGCGGTAGAAAAATTACGCCAATCCATTGAGATATGGTATGCCACAAGTGAATATTTGAGACAAGAAATGAATCCTAATTTTCGGATGACTGATCCATCTAATCCAGTTCATCTAATGTCCTTTTCGGGAGCTCGAGGAAATGCATCTCAGGTACACCAATTAGTAGGTATGAGAGGATTAATGTCGGATCCCCAAGGACAAATGATTGATTTACCCATTCAAAGCAATTTACGCGAAGGACTTTCTTTGACAGAATATATAATTTCCTGCTACGGAGCTCGAAAAGGAGTTGTGGATACTGCTGTACGAACATCAGATGCTGGATACCTCACGCGTAGACTTGTTGAAGTAGTTCAACACATTATTGTGCGTAGAACAGATTGTGGTACTATCCGAGGTATTTCCGTGAGTCCTCGAAACGGGATGACAGAAAAAATTCTTGTCCAAACCCTAATGGGTCGTGTATTAGCAGACGATATATATATGGGGATACGATGCATTGCCAGTCGAAATCAAGATATTGGGATTGGACTTGCCAATCGATTCATAACCTTTCGAGCACAGCCAATATATATTAGAACCCCCTTTACTTGCAGGAATACATCTTGGATCTGTCAATTATGTTATGGCAGAAGCCCCACTCACGGTGACTTGGTCGAATTGGGAGAAGCCGTAGGTATTATTGCGGGCCAATCGATTGGGGAACCAGGGACTCAACTAACATTAAGAACTTTTCATACGGGTGGAGTATTCACAGGCGGTACTGCCGAACATGTACGAGCTCCTTCTAATGGAAAAATAAAGTTCAACGAGTATTTGGTTCATCCCACGCGTACTCGTCATGGGCATCCTGCTTTTCTATGTTCTATAGACTTGTATGTCACTATTGAGAGTCGGGATATTCTACATAGTGTGAATATTCCACCAAAAAGTTTGATTTTAGTTCAAAATGATCAATATGTAGAATCTGAACAAGTGATTGCTGAGATTCGTGCTGGAACGTCTACTTTTCATTTGAAAGAGAGGGTTCGAAAACATATTTATTCTGAATCAGAGGGAGAAATGCACTGGAGTACCGATGTCTACCATGCACCTGAATATACATATAGTAATGTTCATCTATTACCAAAAACAAGTCATTTATGGATATTAGCCGGGGGTCCGTGCAGATCTAGTATAGTGTCTTTTTCGCTCCACAAGGATCAAGATCAAATGAATGCTCATTCTTTTTCTGTCGACGAAAGATATATCTCTGACCGATTAATCACTAATGATCGAGTAAGACATAAATTGTTGGATCCTTACGGTAAAAAAGATAAGGAAATTCTTGACTATTCAAGACTTGATCGAATCATATCCAATGGGTATTGGAATTTCATATATCCTTCGATTCCCCAAAAGAATTCTGATTTCTTGGCGAAAAGGCGAAGAAATAGATTTCTCATCCCATTACAATACGATCAAGAACGAGAGAAAGAACTAATACCCTCTTTTGGTATTTCGATTGAAATACCCATAAATGGTATTTTACGTAGAAATAGTATTCTTGCTTATTTTGATGATCCACGATACAGCAGAAAGAGTTCGGGAATTACTAAATATGGGATCGTAGAGGTGGATTCAATCGTAAAAAAAGAAGATTTGATTGAGTATAGAGGAGCAAAAGAATTTAGTCCGAAATACCAAATGAAAGTGGATCGGTTTTTTTTTATTCCCGAAGAGGTGCATATCTTACCCGGATCTTCGTTCATAATGGTCCGGAACAATAGTATTATTGGAGTAGATACACAACTCGCTTTAAATACAAATACAAGAAGCCGAGTAGGTGGATTAGTCCGAGTGGAGAGAAAAAAAAAAAGTATTGAACTTAAAATATTTTCTGGAGATATTCATTTTCCCGGGGAGACAGATAAGATATCCAAACACAGCGGTATTTTGATACCACCGGGAACGGAAAAAAAAAATTCTAAGGAATCAAAAAAAAAATGGAAAAATTGGATCTATGTCCAACGGATCACACCCACCAAAAAAAAATATTTTGTTTTGGTTCGACCCGTGGTCACATATGAAATAGCTGATGGGATAAATTTAGCAAAACTTTTCCCTCAAGATCTCTTGCAGGAAAAAAATCATGTCGAACTTAAAGTTGTCAATTATATCCTTTATGGAAATGGAAAGTCAATTCGCGGAATTTATCACACAAGTATTCAATTAGTTCGGACTTGTTTAGTATTGAATTGGGACCAAGAAAAAAAAGGTTCTATAGAAGAGGTTCGTGCTTCCTTTGTTGAGGTAAGGGCAAATGATCTGATTCGCTATTTCATAAGAATTGAGTTAGTCAAGTCTACTATTTCATATGCCGGAAAAAGGTATGATACGGCGGGTTCAGGATTGATTCCCGATAATGGATTAGATCGCACCAATATCAATCCTTTTTATTCCAAAGCGAAGATTCCATTAGTTACCCAGCATCAAGGAACTATTGGCACGTTGTTGAATCGAAATAAGGAAGGCCAATCTTTGATAATTTTGTCATCATTCAATTGTTCTCGAGTTGGTCCATGCCCATTCAACAGTTCAAAATATAACAATGTGGCGAAAGAATCGAATCCCATAACTCCAATTAGGGATTTGTTGGGTCCCTTAGGTACTATTGTACCTAAAATAGTGAACTTTTATTCATCTTACCATTTAATAACTCATAATCAGATCTTGTTAAACAAATATCGGATACTTGATAATTTTAAACAGACTTTTCAAGTACTTGAAATACTTAAATACTGTTTAATAGATGAAAATAGGGAGATTTATAATCCCGGCCCGCGCAATAACATTATTTTGAATCCATTCCATTTGAATTGGTGCTTTCTACATCACAATTATTGTGAAGAGACATCCACAATAATTAGCATTGGACAATTTATTTGTGAAAATATATGTCTAGTGAAATATGGACCACACATAAAAAAATCTGGTCAAATTTTAATTGTTCACGTTGACTCCTTAGTTATAAGATCCGCTAAGCCCTATTTGGCTACTCCAGGAACGACTGTTCACGGACATTATGGAGAACCCCTTTCTGAAGGAGATACATTAGTTACATTTATATATGAAAAATCCCGATCTGGTGACATAACGCAAGGCCTTCCAAAAGTGGAACAAATCTTAGAAGTGCGTTCGATTGGTTCAATATCGATGAACCTTGAAAGGAGAGTTGAAAGTTGGAACGAGCTTATACCAAGAATTCTCGGAATTCCTTGGGGATTCTTAATTGGAGCTGAGCTAACCATAGCTCAAAGTCGTATCTCTTTGGTTAATAAGATCCAAAAGGTTTATCGATCCCAGGGGGTACAGATCCATAATAGACATATAGAGATTATTGTACGGCAAGTAACATCAAAAGTGTTGGTTTCAGAAGATGGAATGTCTAATGTTTTTTTGCCTGGAGAATTAATCGGATTGTTGCGGGCGGAACGCGCAGGGCGTGCTTTAGACGAAGCGATCTGTTATCGGGCAATTTTATTGGGAATAACGAGGGCATCTCTGAATACTCAAAGTTTCATATCCGAAGCAAGTTTTCAAGAAACTGCTAGAGTTTTAGCAAAAGCTGCTCTACGGGGTCGTATTGATTGGTTGAAGGGTCTGAAAGAAAATGTTGTTCTGGGGGGGATTATCCCTGTCGGTACCGGATTCAAAAAATTAGCACACCGTTCAAGGCAAGACAAAAACATTCATTTGGAAATCAAAAAGAAAAATCTATTCAAGTTGGAAATGAGAGATATTTTGTTACACCATAGAGAATTTTTTTGTTCTTGCGCCCAAAACAATTTCCATGACACACCAGAAAAATCATTTACGCGATTTCGTAATTCCTAAGGTGAGATTTCTTCTTTTTACTTTTTAGTTATTGGTTTGGTAATAAAAAGGATTTGGTAATAAAATAAGAAGTAAAAAAAAAAAAGAAATGAACAGTTTGGGCTGTGTATCAACGGTCAATCCCGGTAGAAGGTTCCGTAGGAACAATTATTTATTTGTAAAAAAAAAGCGTGGGAAAAATGACAAGAAGATATTGGAACATCCATTTGGAAGAGATGATGGAGGCTGGAGTTCATTTTGGTCATGGTACTAAGAAATGGAATCCTAGAATGGCCCCTTACATTTCTGCAAAGCGTAAAGGTATTCATATTACAAATCTTACTAGAACTGCTCGTTTTTTATCAGAAGCTTGTGATTTAGTTTTTGATGCAGCAAGCCGAGGAAAAAACTTTTTAATCGTTGGTACCAAAAATAAAGCAGCGGATTTAGTAGCATCAGCTGCAATAAGGGCTCGATGTTATTATGTTAATAAAAAATGGCTCGGTGGTATGTCAACGAATTGGTCCACTACGGAAACGAGACTTCATAAGTTCAGAGACTTAAGAGCAGAACAAAAGATGGGGAAACTCAACCGTCTCCCTAAAAGAGATGCAGCAATGTTGAAGAGAAAATTATCTACTTTGCAAACATATCTGGGTGGGATCAAATATATGACTGGGTTGCCCGATATTGTAATCATCGTTGATCAGCAAGAAGAATATACGGCTCTTCGAGAATGTGTCATTTTGGGAATTCCAACAATTTGTTTAATCGATACAAATTGTGACCCAGATCTCGCAGATATTTCGATTCCAGCCAACGATGACGCTATAGCTTCAATCCGATTGATTCTTAACAAATTAGTATCCGCAATTTGTGAGGGTCGTTCTAGCTATATAAGAAGTCGTTGATTATGATTATGTTATGATTAAGAATAATAAGATTAGTTAATTATTTTGATTTCTTGGATCGGTTACTATGTCTTGTCTTGCATTTTTAAAAAGAGATAAAATGGGATATTGATATTATCTTATCTTATGTGATTTCTTGGTATTCTAAATATATAATTAATGATGAAAGTAGATAAGTTGAGAAAGAGATGCTTTAATCAAAATAATTCTTTTTTTGAAGTTCTATTTCTGTCAGAGGATAATATGAATGTTATACCATGTTCCATTAAAACACTCAAAGGGTTATACGATATATCAGGTGTAGAAGTAGGCCAACATTTATATTGGCAAATAGGGGGTTTACAAATTCATGCCCAAGTACTTATCACTTCTTGGTTCGTAATTGCTATCTTATTAGGTTCAGTCATCATAGCTGTTCGGAATCCACAAACCATTCCGACCGACGGTCAGAATTTCTTCGAATATGTCCTTGAATTTATTCGAGACTTGAGCAAAACTCAGATTGGAGAAGAATATGGTCCTTGGGTTCCCTTTATTGGAACCATGTTCCTATTTATTTTTGTTTCTAATTGGTCGGGGGCCCTTTTACCTTGGAAAATCATACAGTTACCTCATGGGGAGTTGGCCGCCCCCACGAATGATATAAATACTACTGTTGCTTTAGCTTTACCCACGTCAGTGGCATATTTTTATGCGGGTCTTACCAAAAAGGGATTGGGTTATTTCGGAAAATACATTCAACCAACTCCAATACTTTTACCAATTAACATCCTAGAAGATTTCACAAAACCTTTATCTCTTAGTTTTCGACTTTTCGGGAATATATTGGCTGATGAATTAGTAGTTGTTGTTCTTGTTTCTTTAGTACCTTCAGTAGTTCCTATACCTGTCATGTTTCTTGGATTATTTACAAGCGGTATTCAAGCTCTTATTTTTGCAACTTTAGCTGCGGCTTATATAGGGGAATCCATGGAGGGTCATCATTGATCAGTTTTCGAAATAGTCTTCTTTTTTTTTGAAGCTTATCCCAATTGAGGCAATGCATGGTTCAGGAAAATCTATTTTGTTCTTGGTTGGGGAACATAATAGATAGAAATACATATGTATATACGACTAGAGTTGTAGGAGGAAAGATAGACGATATTACGAAATGGTGGGTGGGTTAGGGGGTCACACTAGATATATGTAATGTCTATAAGTCTAGCCACAGCCCCTGTATGTATATCTTTTGAAGAATTATTCTAGAATCCGATTCAATATAAAATGCGCGCGGTTTACGTTATGAAAGAAACAAATGTATATATGATATTAGATATATACTAGTTATATAGGGTTACCCCTATCTATATTATTTATTATTTTTATTATTATTTTTATTCGAAGTTTTACTTACTTCGACCCGATATATTTTAGTGATCAAATAAGTAATAATTCATTGGTTGATTGTATCATTAACCATTTTTTTTTGGTGCGAGGAACCTATCATCATGAATCCACTGATTTCCGCCGCTTCCGTTATTGCTGCTGGATTGGCCGTAGGGCTTGCTTCTATTGGACCTGGAGTTGGTCAAGGTACTGCTGCAGGCCAAGCCGTAGAAGGTATTGCGAGACAACCAGAAGCAGAAGGAAAAATACGAGGTACTTTATTGCTTAGTCTAGCTTTTATGGAAGCTTTAACAATTTATGGACTGGTCGTGGCATTAGCGCTTTTATTTGCAAATCCTTTTGTTTAATTTCATCCTAGAATCTAGAATGAAAACGTAAAAAAGTACGTAACGCACTTTTTTACATTTTTTATATTAACTCGTCGCCATTTGCTTCTGTGAATTATATCAATACTTTAACTCCTACAATTATGTATTTGTTGCGACAATACCCCGGGAAGGACTGATTTGAGGATGAGGAATTAGTGGATTCGCTCGCTTTCTTCCCGTCCTTTGTTTAGTACGATGGAATTTTGACTTTTCTTTTAGGAAGTGTTTGAACAAAGGAGCTATTTTGCAATTGATACGGGACCTAGGACCTCACTTAATTAAGTATCTTATCGGAAACTTCAAAAAAATAAATCTATTTTTTGAATTTGAGAATTCAAAAAATAGATTTAATCCACTCCCATAAAAAAAATGGGAAATTAAGAAAAAGAAATCGATCAAAAAAAGGGCGAGCCGAGTGATACAAAAAGAACTCTGTTCTTTGTTAGTCCTATCTATAAGAGGAGAGCATATGAAAAATTTAACCGATTCTTTCGTTTCCTTAGGCCACTGGCCATCCGCCGGGAGTTTCGGGTTTAATACCGATATTTTAGCAACAAATCCAATAAATCTAAGTGTAGTGCTTGGTGTATTGATTTTTTTTGGAAAGGGAGTGTGTGCGAGTTGTATATTTCAAGAATCGGTTGGATTTAACCAGCTGCACTTTATTTATTTATGTTATTTATATTATAATTAATTTTATATTATATATATTCTAATTCATTTTATATTTTTATGTTATTTTTATAATATTATATATATTTTATTTTTTTTTTTATTATTATTATTTTTTCATTTGATATATTTTTTTTCTATCTTATTCTTAATATAGTATATATATTTCCAGGATAAATAGGAAAAACAAAGTAGGAAAAAAAGTGCACAATCTCGACGAATTCCTTCTGAATAAATTTTAAAATCATATGTAAGAACCGTAGCATTTCGTTATTCATTGGTAAGTCAACTTTGATTCTCTATCAACCAATAATGTGAGACCATTAACATGGTTAAAGCTAAACTGTTTGAAGTCCGGGCACAATATGGTACTCTTTCTACCACTACGTTAGTACCGAAATGGTAAAAAAAATAGTTGGTAATTTTTCTGATATAGAACACTCATATCGATAAAATGATTTGAACCATTTACTAGAATAAATAAAGGACACCTTGCCTTTTTTTATCCAATGCCGAATCGACGACCTATGTATAAAAAAGAAGAATTTTTGGATTTGAATAAAAAAGGGAAATAAAATGAAAATGTAAAATATATGTTTTTCTATATAAATAGAAAATTTCAATTAAATAAAGAAACAACTTTGCTGACAATTATAGATTTTTTGTCTGGTCGGAAGAGTTCTCTTAATATTCTGGTCTTGTATCAGTTTTGATATGTTTGAATACAAACAGAAATAGAGAGGACAGGCTCATTACATAAAAAAAAAGATATGGGAGAGAATGCCCATAAAAGAAAAAATTGAGCGTGAGAGCCAAATGAATCGAAAGATTCATGTTTGGTTCGGGAAGAGATCATGGAAGTTGTGAAATTAATGGTTAATGGTAAATCTACTTTCATTAAATGATTTATTAGATAATCGAAAACAGAGGATTTTGAGCACTATTCGAAATTCGGAAGAATTACGTAGAGGAGCCATTGAGCAGCTCGAAAAAGCCCGGGCTCGTTTACGAAAAGTGGAAATGGAAGCAGATGAGTATCGAATTAATGGATACTCTGAAATAGACCGAGAAAAAGTCAATTTGATTAATGCTACTTCTTATAGTTTGGAACAATTAGAAAATTACAAAAATGAAACCCTTCATTTTGAACAACAAAGAGCGATTAATCAGGTCCGACAACAAGTTTTCCAACAAGCCTTACAGGGAGCTCTAGGAATTCTGAATAGTTGTTTGAATAGCGAGTTACATTTCCGTACCATCAGTGCTAATATTGGAATCCTCGGGGCCATGGAAGAAATAACTGATTAGCCC